TGGCTAGGAATGTGGTACTAAGGAATTCCCGGCATCTCGTAGAAAAAGAGTATAAAGAAACAAAAGGCTTTTTAGAATTTCATTTTTTATCAGAGATAATCATATAATAATTACTAAAAATAATTTGGTTCTTTTTACAAATTTGATGTCGATAAATCCGCGAGTCTAGAAATTCATTTCGGACAATTGAACCTTCTCGAACTGTTTCTTTTTAAGAACCAAAAAGATTTGTGCCAAAATAACAGATGCGAAGAAGAACAAAAGGCCTTGTACACGTAATGGATCTTGAAGTACTATTTCTGCATCTCCCTGACCAAATCCGCCCACATTAGGATTACTTGTCAACGGTTGATCCAATTTGATAGATTCGCCTTCTGAAATAAGAAGTTCTGGCCCCCGAGGGATAATATCAACCACTTGACGTCCATCCAATGTATCCGCTATGGTTATTTCGTATCCCCCCTTTTCTTTTCGTAGGATTTTGCTTACTATACCTGATGCTGTAGCATTATAAACTGTATTGTTACTCTTGCTCCCGTCAGGATAAATCTGGCCCCTTCCCCTGTTTCCGCCTACGTAAATAGGATATTTTAAGAAGTGAATGTCTTTCTTAGTAGCGGGGTCGGGGGAAAGAATAGGAAAGGTTATTTCACTATATTTCTGACCAGGAACAGGGCCTATGACAAGAATATTTTTTTGATTGGGGCGATAGCTCTGAAAAGACAGATTGCCCATCTTTTCTTTTATCTCGGGGGAAATACGATCGGGAGGGGCTAATTCAAAACCCTCTGGTAAAATAAGAACAGCCCCCACATTCAAAGCCCCTTTTTTACCATTAGCAAGAACTTGTTTCAGTTGCATATCATAAGGAATTCGAACAACGGCTTCAAATACAGTATCGGGAAGTACCGCTTGCGGAACCTCAATATCGACCGGTTTATTAGCTAAATGGCAATTGGCGCATACAATACGTCCAGTCGCTTCTCGTGGATTTTCATAACCCTGCTGTGCAAAAATGGGATATGCGTTTGAAATGGATGTACGAGTTATGATATATATCATGAGCGATACGGAAATAGATCGAGTAATCTGTTCCTTTATCCAAGAAAAAGTATTTCTAGTTTGCATGGTCCAAGCATTGATCCCAAAAATTTCTACAATAAATTGGGGTAGGTCACTAATGGAGTTTCCTATCCACGATTCTGTTATTTACTGGAATAATTTGACTGGATTAATAGAAATTAATTTCTATTTTTATAGGAATATAGTAGGAATCCGCGGGATGGCTAGAAATATAAAGCGATTTTCAACGCTTTGCTTATATACAACTGCAAAGTAAGAAACATTCTAATTGGATTAGGTAGATAATTTTTCAGTCATTCATTGAATGATAAATCACTACAAGTGACGGAGATACGCGATTTAAATAACGGAAAATCCAATATTTGAAAATTGTATCTACAATGACTGGAAAAGTGGAAACAAGGCCAGATATAATTTGATCATTATGAACAAATCCAAAATCCTTGTAGACAAAGCCAATCAGCAGTTCCCAACCATGCGGCGAATGAAATCCGATACACAAATCAGTTAATAAAAGAAGAGAAAAAGCTTTTATTGTGTCACTTAAGTTATATAGGAATTCCTGAGCCCAAGAGTTAAGAATAAAAAGTTCTTTATTACCCAAAATAGAATAACCACTTAGAATAATGAAACAGATTATATTTGTCGAGAAGTGCAAAATCGTATGAATACGACCCTCGTTGTGTATCTTGATTAATTGGATTGTTTCTTTGTGAATTCCTATACCAAGGTTTTGTAGATGTGTCTCCGAGTATTCCTTGATCATTTCCTCTAACAAGAGAAGTTCCTCTAATTCTATAAATTTTTCTAGAATACTCTTTTCTTCAATATCATTCAAAAAAGTTTCGGATTGCCTAGTATTACACCAATTAGTAACCCAAGATTCCAGACTTTTTTGAAATGAGAGAGAAATCCACCAGGGCAAAAATACTATAGATGCAAGATATAAAAGAGGAGTGAATGCTTTCTTTTTTGCCATTTTTCACTGTGAATTGTTAATGAACCCATCTCATCCGTCGACTCTATGTAATCTAATATTTCTCTCACGCATCAGTTCTATTAAAAGTCTCAATTCCAACAAGTAAAAAGGGGGGAATTTCCTTATTTAGAAATGGTTGATTATGAGATATTTCAATTTTTTCTTATTTTTTTTATTGAATTGAGTTGTGTATATTTCGATACATATAAAAGATCCCCAAAAGAGTTTTTTTATACTTGTTCCATATATGTCTGCTTTGACTCGAATGAATGTTCTGAAGAAACCTCGATTAAGTTATGTTATATATGTTATAGAATGATTCTTGCGTTTTTGCCCTTCTGCTGAGAAAGCATTTATTTCTCGGCTCATTTCTTAAAATACTTCAATTGGTACACGCAAGAAATAGGCCAATTCAGCAGCTTTTTGTTCCATTTCCCGTGGAGTAAAATTCTCATCAGTACGAGTCAATGGAATGGCTCCCTGGCCTCTGATATCCATATAAAGGACACGCCGAGCATAAATACCCTCTTTAACTTCTATTCTGATGGACTGAATATCTTTTATAAAAAATTGGAGTAAGACCCGACGATTTTTTCCAGGAAATCCCCAACGAAAGATACACACTATTCCGTCTTTTCTATCAAATCGATCATAACCACTACCTACATTCCACGAAATTGTGCACCACAAATAGGAGCTAATAAAAAGACCCGCGATCCCATAGAAAGACATCACAATTCCTTGTGGAAAAAAAACTATTTGCTGAGACGGAAATAAAGATATCAAATTTCTACCAAGATAACTCGAGGTTCCAACCAACAAGAATCCTAATGAACCTAAAAAAAGGATAACAGCCCAGCAGAAATTACTTGTTTTTCGAGCCCCCGTTATAGGTTCTATCCATATATGTTCTGATCGACAACTCATACTTTATCCAGTTGCTTTTTTTTTATTGAGAGAATACCCCAAATGAATTTGACTTTAGTCCGTTTGTTTCCGAAGTAACCCGCATCAACTAGTACTAGTTTGATGTGAACCTTTAGGAGTAATTCATTAAATTGGTTAGATCTAAACTAATAACATACCCTTCGTATGATCTCACTAAAGATAGCCACATGCATATAGATAGACCAACTTTACCGTTCAGCCATCCGCCGATTCGGGTCTATTTGAAAATCGCTAGAATATAGTATTTTCTGGAGACATAAGAGTTTTTCGGCGGAAGCCGCTTATACCAATTTGTCTAAATGGATATCTGTGTTATGATACAAGCGTAAATTTTGAAAAAAAAAAGTAGATGAGAGTTTGTGCCATCGGCTCTAAACAATCTTGTTTTTTTGAACATGAAGAAATAAAGAAGCCATTGCGATTGCCGGAAATACTAGGCCTACTAAAGGGACCAAAACAGAGGGAAAGTTAAGAGTTGTCATAAAATGGGTACCTCGATTTACTATTTGTACCTGTTATTTTTATTTAGATTTTATATTTATTATTTAGAATATAAAGATATCTTATTATATATAAAGAATAAAGATATCTTATTATAATTTGATAATTCTAAATTAGAATTATTATTACTTTTTACTTTACTTAATATCTATTCTATTAAGTATAGATATAAGTATATATCTAAGTGAGTATATAATGTAGTTTTTCATTTCATCTTTCTACATGAAAGATTTGAAAGAATATGGATGAGATATTATTTTATTCATTTTTTGCTCTTGTCTTCGAATTTCATTTACTAAGCACTTAAAAATAAATTAGATTCTATTTATATTGAAGGGTTTGTTAGAATGCCATCCAGCAGGGATTCTTAGTAAAAATAAGATTATCGTAAGTCGTAAGATATAGAAAGATACAAAATTATATATTTTCTATATTTTATAGATAGATTTTAATTTAATTATATATGACGAGAAGAAGATATTTTTTATTTGCCTAATTTCACGAAAATAAGAATTTCATCTTTTATCTTGTTAATAGAGGCTTCTTCATCAATAATCAGAAATATAGAAAAAAGGGGCAGATTTTCTATTTTCTGTGACTTTTGATTCTTTGATACAATTAGATCTTATGTCAACAAAGACAACCCTATTCGTCTAATTTTGATTCAAAGGAAAGAAAGTGTGGAGTTGAAATAACTCACTCAGAACGCTTTTTAAAGGATTACGTGGTACGATTAGATCGAATAAGCCCTTCTGGAATAAATACTCAGACGCTTGTGAACCGTCGGGTACTGTTTTATTCAATGTTTGTTCAATTACTCTTTTACCCGCAAAGGCAATATAGGCATTGGGTTCGGCAATAATGATATCCCCCAACATACCAAAACTAGCTGTCACCCCACCGGTAGTAGGAGATGTAAGGATTGGTACATAGAATAACTTTTTATTTGATTGATAATCATATAAAGCAGAAGATATTTTAGCCATTTGCATCAAGCTCAAACTTCCTTCTTGCATGCGTGCCCCTCCAGAAGCACACACTATAATAAGAGGTAGAAATTCTTTAGTAGCGTATTCAATCAAACGGGTAATTTTCTCCCCCACTACGGATCCCATACTACCCCCCATAAACTGAAAATCCATAACCGCAATTGATACGGTAATACCGTTTAGTTGGCCTATGCCTGTTTGAACAGCCTCGGTTAATCCTGTTTTTCTTTGATAAGAATCGATACGCTTTTTATAAGGCTCCTCCTCCGAATGAAATTGAATGGGATCCAGAGAGACCATGTCTTCATCCATAGGCTCCCAAGTACCCGGATCGATCAAAAGTTCAATTCTATCTGAACTACTCATTTTCAAATGATATCCACATTGTTCACAAAGATTCATTTTTGATTGAAAACTTTTCTTATAATTTAATCCATAACAACTTTCGCATTGAATCCACAAATGCCTGTATTTTTGAGTTACATCCAGATCCGTAGAAC